TTTTGATCTATTCCGGGTATATAGAATGTGCTAAAGATTCAAAACTCATTTTTATCTTTTTTTTTTTTTTTTTTNNTAAAAAAAAAAGAAATAATCCATTAAAATTTATGCGAAATGCTTTTCTATTTCTAGAATGTCCAATATATGTTTTATATCTTCTATGCGAAAATTTTTTATTTTCATAAGGTCCTCTTCACTGTTATTCAAAAGGTCTAATAATGTATGTATATTGGACCTTTTAAGGCAATTATAGACCCTGGGGTGCAATTCTAATTGGTCAATAAAAAAATATTTCAATGCTATTTCGCTTTGATTTTTACTTGGTTTAGCCAATCTATCATGAAAAGTAAAAGGGGGTAAAGTAACTTTGTGTTGGTTTTTTTCTAAATGGAAGTTTTCTTCTTCTGCATGTAAAAAGGGAATAAATAAATCAATCAAATTCCGGGAAGCCTCATGAAGTGCTTCTTTAGGAGTTAAACTTCCATTTGTCCATATTTCGAGAAAAAGTATCTCGTGTTTTTCATTCCCATTCGCATAAGAATGAATACTATGATTGGCATTTCGAACAGGCATGAATACAGCATCTATAGGATAACTTCCGTCTTGAAAGTTGTTTGGCGTTTTTATACGATACCCGCGATGCCTCTCGAGTTGTAATTCAATACAGAAATTAATTGGTTCCGTTAGGTTCGCTATAGGCTGTGTATTATCAACGATTTCCACCGAAGGTGGTAAGATGATGTCTTGAGCAGTTACATATCGGGGACCCTTGACATAAATAGACGCATCACGAGTTCCATAAAGATTACTTTTCAATACAATTTCTTTCAAATTCATTAAAATTTCATGTACAGATTCTTGAATACCCACTATGGTAGAATATTCATGTGGTATTTTCTCAAATTTTGCGTGCGTGATACATGTTCCTTCTATTTCTCCAAGCAAAGCTCTTCGCATCGCAATGCCTATTGTATCGGCTTGGCCTTTCATAAGTGGAGCCAGAATAAAGCGTCCATAATAAAGACGCTTACTGTCTACTCGGGATTCAACACACTTCCACTGCAGTGTCTGAGTAGATATTGTTACTTTCTCGTGAACCATAGTAATATTATTTGATCAGATCATTGAATTATTTATTTCTCTTGAAATATCTTCAATGTTTATTTTTATACACGTCTTTTTTTAGGGGGTCTACAGCCATTATGTGGCATAGGGGTTACATCTCGTATGAAACTTAATAGTATACCACTTCTACGAATAGCTCTCAATGCCGCATCTCTTCCGAGACCGGGGCCTTTTATCATGACTTCTGCTCGTTGCATACCTTGATCCACTACTGTCCGAATAGCATTTCCTGCTGCGGTTTGAGCGGCAAATGGCGTCCCTCGTCTTGTACCCTTGAATCCACAAGTACCGGCGGAGGACCACGAAATTACCCGCCCCCTTACATCTGTAATAGTCACAATAGTATTGTTGAAACTTGCTTGAACATGAATAACTCCCTTTGGTATTCTACGCGCATTTTTACGTGAACCAATACGTCTATTCTTACGTGAACCAGTTCTTGGTATAGGTTTTGCCATATTTTATCATCTCATAAATATAAGCCAGAGATATATGGATATATCCATTTCATGTCAAAACAGATGCTTTATTTTTTTTTTTCTTATTTATGTATTTGGTATTTGTACAACATTTGTACGACGGTTCCTTTAGATTTTATTTATAGAGTCCTTTTTTTTTAGAAAGATTATCCTTGTCTTTGTTTATGTCTCGGGTTGGAACAAATTACTATAATTCGTCCCCGCCTACGGATCAGTCGACATTTTTCACAAATTTTACGCACAGAGGCTCTTATTTTCATATTTATCATTCCCTAACTTAATTCTAACTCTCTTTATTGGAAGAAAATAAGTTTCTTGAAATTTTGAACTTCGAATTGTATACCCCAAAAATGAATGTTGAAATTGAAAAAACCATCTAATCGTTGGAATCTTTTTTCGGAGTCTATAAATTATACGTGCGCTGGTTGAATCATAACGACTTGCCTCACTTTTCCTCGATTTCCTCGTCGTATACGTATAAAAAAACTACGTCTAATCGTCCCTGAAACATAACCTAGAATTAGAATCAGAATCAGATTTTCATTATCTAAACGAATTCAGAATATACCATTGGGCAGTCATTTCGTAATTAAACCTTCATGAATCCTTTCTTTCATTCTGGGTCAAACTCCTTGAGGTATCAACTAATACGGGAGGGGTGATATTAGAAAACCGCCCTCTCTCCTTTTTTCACAAATATGAAAGTTCCGCATATAATTCTTATATCAGATATCAGAAGGATTACCATACATAACACAAAATTTCTCCACCGATTCCTTCTAGTCGAGCCTCTTTGTCTGTCATTATACCCCGAGAAGTAGAAAGAATTACAATCCCCATTCCGCCTAAAATTCTAGGAATTCGTTGATAGTTAGAATATATTCGTAGACCGGGTCGACTGATCCGTTTTAAATTTAAAACGGTTTTATACGGTCCTTTCCTATTCCTTCTATGTCGTAGGGTTAAAACCAAAAAATCTTTGTTGTTTTCCTGATGTTTCCGCATGTTTTCAATAAAACCTTCGCGTAAAAGGATTTTAACAATGTTTTCAGTAATGTTAGTAGCTGGTATTCGAACTGTTCTTTTTTTATTCATGTCAGCATTTCGTATAGAGGTTATTATGTCAGCAATAGTGTCTTTATTCATGATAAACTCAGATTATTGTTGTACTCGAATTTTGATATAATCAACATGCTCTTTTTCTTTTTTTTTTTTTTTTCTTTATTTTGTAGTTATGAATTATTAAAGGCATATACGTGAAACCCAACCAATCTACTAATAATAATAAATCTCAATTTACTAAATAACCTTAATTGATTTCAGTTAAATACTCAGTTAAATACTATAACTATATTAATTATGTTATGGTCTAATCTTATAATACTTCGGGTGCTAATGAAACTATTTTAGTGAAATTTAACTGTCTCAATTCCCGGGCGATCGCGCCAAAAATTCGAGTTCCTTTTGGATTTCCTTCTTGATCAATAACAACCGCAGCATTGTCATCATATCGTATGATCATACCGTTCTCACGTTTGAGTTCTTTACAAGTACGTACAATTACAGCTCTGATCACTTCTGATCGTTCTAGAGGTGTATTTGGTACTGCTTCCTTGATTACAGCAACAATAACATCACCAATATGAGCATATCGTCGATTACTAGCTCCTATAATTCGAATACACATTAATTCTCGGGCTCCGCTGTTATCCGCTACATTCAAATGGCTTTGGGGTTGAATCATTTTTTTTATCTGTTTTTTCAATCAACACAAAGGGCGAAGTAAAAAAAAAAAAGAAATGTTGTTTGTTCAAAACAAAAAAGGAAACCTGCAATTGTTGTTTTTTTTTCATCCAAAAAAACTTTTCTTTTGTTTCTACATTCCTATCCCGAAATAATGAATTGGGTTCGTATAGGCATTTTTGATGCCGCTATTGAAATAGCCCTTCTGGCTATATTTTCTGCTACTCCGCTCATTTCATAAAGTATTCTACCGGGTTTAACGACAGCTACCCAATATTCGGGAGATCCTTTCCCCGAACCCATACGCGTTTCTGTAGGTCTTACTGTAACTGGTTTGTCTGGAAATATACGTACCCATATTTTTCCACCGCGGCGGGCATTTCGTGTCATTGCTCGTCGACCTGCTTCTATTTGTCGAGATGTGATCCAAGCGGGTTCAAGCGCTTGAAGAGCATATCTACCGAAGCAAATACGATTACCTCGATAAGATATTCCTTTCATTCTTCCTCTATGGTGTTTACGGAATCTAGTTCTTTTGGGGTTATAGTTGATGGTTGTTTATCAATTCCATCTCTACTACAGAACTGGACATGAGAGTTTCTTCTCATCCAGCTCCTCGCGACTGAAACGATTAAAAAATCTATGTATTTAATTTTAATGAATAATATACTGAAAAAATATACCGACTCATGAGATTTTTTGAAATTTCATCTAATCTATTAGAAATTTCCATATCTTGTTTTGATATATAACTAAACATGGATTCGATCTATAGAGAATTTTTATTTAGAGATACATTTAAAGATAATAGTATAGATCAAAGTAATTTTGTTATGAGGTTATAACGAATCTTTATTTTGTTTTGCTTTTTATTATCATATCGGATCGGCTAAAATTTAGAAATCCAATAAAATCAAAATTTTCGCGGGCGGATATTTACTCTTTCAATATTCAGTTATAGGATTAGTCTATGACATGACCTTTCAGAATAAATGAATTGGTTTCTGGTTCGTTCCGCCATCCTACCCAATGAATCATTAAGATTCGTTTTCAATGGAATCTTATGTATTCACAGGTTCTATCGTTCCCATCGCTTCTCGGTTAATGGTTAGGTCTGAATTTTACAACGGAGCCCCTAACTAAATTGGATTTGTTCTTGAGTCAACCCTCTCAGTCTTTATTGGCTCAGGGCTCTTTATTCTTTTTCTATGAACAGATTTGTATAATTATGGACCGATCCATATTAATGCTTTATTAAATTTCCCGTTATGAGATGAATCATAGACCTTACATATTGGAATCATATATCATTGATATTTTTTTTCTCTCTTTCTCTCATCCTTCCATTTATCCGCATATTTTTTTTCTTTACAACTCAGAATCAGATTAGTTTTTATTTTTTGTTGTTTGTTTATGCAAAAAATATTTCAGTTGCTACATTGATATGATCAATATATCATATCTAGACCGGTTTTTTATATCCAGATAATGCGAAACGATGAGTTAGTTATTAGTTCTATAATAGTTATTAGTTCATACTATGGGCTGGTCCTTTTTTTTTTAATAGTAATCCTAAAAAAACCAACGAGTCACACACTAAGCATAGCAATTATATCAAATGATTAAGCGAATTTTTATTCAATCTTATAGAAT